CTCTATATCATTTCTCATAGAAAGTGCGTATACACTTAACAAAACGTCTTCTTCTTTGAACAATAAAGAGGGAAAGAAATAAAAAAAAGTCTAGTCTTTCTCAGTATCTATCTATAAAGATAGTAAGAGCTCATTCCATTGATTGAAATAGAAAATTTCGGAAGAATTTTAGGTTAGAAGAAATTTCCAATCATCGGAATCCCTTTCTTTTCGAAATACAAACACGGGAATCACTGAAATATCTCTTTGAGAGAAAGAGTATGATTCATATCATAGATAACTCCATTGGAGTCCAATGGGATTCGAAATTCAGAGATTTTGATTTTAAATAGTTCAAAACGCGTTGCAGAACGATCTATAAAACAATTGATACGGTTTGATTCCTCAACTCAATTAGTAGTACTTCTAGAGCCCACTTCTTCCCCACACTACGAGTGAAAGGGAAAATGTAAAGACTACCATTAAAGCAGCCCAAGCGAGACTTACTATATCCATGTGAATTATGTCCCCTATCTCTATAAATACGAAGGAATTTTTCCATTATTCCTCCCTAATAATAGTGGAATCCATGGCGCAGAGTCAAAAAGGGATTCTGACCGAACACTATCGAGAAACCAATCCAATAAATCGATTATGATTTCGAATCGGGAAAGATTAAACACAAGCAAAATACGTAGTAAGATCCGAAGGGAATGGGAACATGTAGGAATAAGAATAATAAGGCCTATTCTTTTTTTGTTTTGTTGACCTTAGTAAGTAAAAACAGACAAGGGAGAAATCGCGAAAAACCAGAAATCTCTATCTATTACAGACCTCTATTTCCCCATTTGATCCGGTACCCCCCTTCCCCATTATCGCTCTGAAAGAGGGGGCTTGTCTAGGGGTTGCCGCAAAGAAATTCTTTCTGTTTGCCCCTTTTTCTATAAAAGTCAATTATCAATCCAATCTAATATTGGTTGGATACCTGAGCACTCGGAGATTCTCGCGAGTCCGTCGTATATTGCACCTCCTTCCAAAACTCTTAATTGAATCAGATTTCCTATTCAGGCTCTACAATCTGATTCAAGATCCAGTCATTAGACACTCCCTTAGTAATAGAAGGGAATCGTGAAGTCTTGATAGACCCTCTACCAGTAGATTCGAATATTTCCTTGAATCCTAGATGCGAACGAGCATTCACACTCTTTTTGTTTAGAAAACCCTCAGACCACATGCTTAGAATCAACAAAGCATTAACAGTCTGTTTCCTCTGCTTCTAACGGGGAAGAATTCTGCGAGTTCTATAAGCGGAACCGAAGAGAAGAAGAGATTTCGAGTTTTTTTGTTGATCAGGCGACACCCGGATTTGAACTGGGGAAAAAGGATTTGCAGTCCCCCGCCTTACCACTCGGCCATGCCGCCAAAATAATACAAAATAGATGAAAATTTTCCCAGATTGCTGAAGTTTTATTGTACTTGGATTTTGACTCCTGTTTTCCTTAATCCTTTTCCTAAAAGAAACACCCTTTTTGGATTTTATCCATCCCTTCGATTGATTGGATAGTATTGGAAAATCCACAATGCTAAAAACATTCTCTGGCTTTTCTATTGAGAAATCAAATGTGGATTTTCAGCCGACAAACTTGAACCATTAACTATTGACTGCTTAGTTCGAATTAATGACGATTCTGGGATTTGAATCGCAAATTGTGTTTTCCTAATGACATAAGAAAATACAAATTGAGACAGAACTAATCAGTATTTATTTTTTCAATCAAAAAATCCTTCTCAATTTCAATTATAACAAAACATATCAGTATATGTAAACCCCAGAACATAAATTGTTACACAGATATCTATTATTTAGATATATTGTCTATAGGTAATTATCATAAAATTATCCTACTTCACTTCAATTTTGCATTAAATAGAAATTCTCTTTTGATAGAACACGACCCGGACTGTCCCGAATAGAAGCAGCAATAAAAGAGAAGTCGGATATTATAGCTATCCGCATACGTGTTTAATAAGTGCAACCCTTCTTATACACTTCAAATCATATTCTATTCAAAAATCAGTAGAGTAAAGTAGAAATATTTCTCTTCTCTGCGAATCGTTTTTTTTTTTGAATAACGAAATCTCTAACATAAAGACGGTTAAGTGCTAAAAAAATGGATCCTATGTTGTTTCTGATTTTTCTGTCTTTGTATTTATCTCCCAAATACCGAATCCTTTTATTTTTCTCAAATTCGAATATGTAATATCATAATAATGGTATAATTGAAATCCTTTTTGTTTTGCTATTATATACAAAACCTTATGACTTTAACTTTAATAAGTCTAAGTGACAGAATTCTGTTTCTAGGACTGTTTTATCAATTCCTTTCCATTTTGATCTGTTGCAACTTCCAATTTAAGTAGAAAATTCTCTTTATTCCTCCGTTCAAACGTAGTTCATACATTTCATTCCAAATATGGAGTTGGATAAAATTTCATGTGATTCAGTAAACAGAATAGAAAT